GAGTAATGAAGCTAATGAAGCTAATGAATGGATCAATCAAAGAGAGATCAATCAAAGAGAGATTCAACAACGAAAAGAAAGATCGATTCTTTGGGATCTTTCCTTTCTTCAAACGGAACAAGCAGAGACGGAAGTTGGGAAGCAGATGAATGATCGGCTTCCGGAAGAAAGCGAAGAATTTATTGGGAAGCAGATGAATGATCGACTTCCGGAAGAAATCGAAAAAGTTCTTAGGAAGCAGATAAAAGATCTGCTTGCGGAAGAAAGCGAAGAAGTTCTTGGGAATGAGATGAATGATCCGCTTCCGGAAGAAAGCGAAGAAGTTCTTGGGAATGAGATGAATGATCTGCTTGCGGAAGAAAGCGAAGAAGTTCTTAGGAAGCAGATAAAAGATCTGCTTGCGGAAGAAAGAGAAGAATTTCTTGGGAATCCTACAAGACCCGGTTCTTTTTTCTCTGACGGATGGTCAGAACTTCATATGGGCTCGAGTCGTATTGAGAGAGATCATAAATTGTTGAAGAAACAACAAGATCTTTCTTTTGTCAGGCGATCGGAAATTAAAGAACTGGTTAATCTATTCAAGATAACAATGTATTTACAAAATACCGTCTCAATTCATCCTATTTCATCAGATCCGGGATGTGAATTAGAAGAGAGATTTCACGAAATGACAGATTTATTCACTCTATCAATAACGGAGCCGGATCTGGTGTATCATAAGGGATTTGCCTTTTCTATTGATTCCTACGGATTGGATCAAAAACAATTTTTATTCAACTCCAGGGATGAATGGAAAAATCAATCTTTATTGGTTCTACCTCCTATTTTTTATGAAGAGAATGAATCTTTTTATCGAAGGATCAGAAAAAAATGGGTCCCGATCTCCTGCGGGAATGATTTGGAAGAGCCAAAACCAAAAAAAGTGGTATTTGCTAGCAACAACATACTGGAGGCAGTCAATCAATATAGATTGATCCGAAATCTGATTCAAATCCAATATAGCACTTATAGGTACATAAGAAATGTATTGAATCGATTCTTTTTACTGAATAGATCCGATCGCAACTTCGAATATGGAATTCAAAGGGATCAAATAGGAAAGGATACTCTGAATCATAGAACTCTAATGAAATATACGATCAACCAACATTTATCGAATTTGAAAAAGAGTCAGAAGAGATGGTTCAATCCTCTTATTCTTATTTCTCCCATGAATCGGGATCCTGATGCATATAGATACAAATGGTCCACTTGGATCAAGAATTTCCAGGAACATTTCGTTTTTGAGCAGAAGAGCCTTTTTCCAGTAGGATTCGATCAATTAAAGATACATATTATTGAAGGTTGGTTTGAGATTATCGACGAGTTGTCTAAGCCACTTCCTTTCTTTGAGATTATCGACGAGTTGCCTAAGCCACTTCCTTTCTTTTTGTCCAAGCGACTTCCTAAGTTTTTTTTCTTTTTGTCCAAGCGACTTCCTAAGTTTTTTTTCTTTTTGTCCAAGCGACTTCTCAAGTTTTTGTTTAACGAACTCTTTGTGAGTTTCCGGAATACCTTCTTTCATAGGTTCGCAATCTACATCGATAAATCGAAAGGTCCGAATGATCACTCCTGCAATCCGTTGTTAGAATCAATAGGTCTTCAAATTGTTTATTTGAATAACTTGAAACCCTCCTTATTGGATGATCATGACCCTTCCCAAAAATTGAAACCCTTGATCAATGGAGGAACAATATCACCATCTTTGTTCAATAAGATACCAAAGCGGAGCATTGACTCATTCCATACTAGAAAGAATCGCAGGAAATCCTTTGATAACACGGATTCCTCTTTCTCAAGGATATTCCACGATCAAGAAAATTGGCTGAATCCCGTGAAACCATTTCATAGAAGTTCGTTGCTATCTGCTTTTTTTAAAGCAAATCGACTTCGATTCTTGACTAATCCACACGACTTCTGCTTCGATTGTAACAAAGGATTCCCCTATTATGTGGAAAAGGCCCGTATCAAAAATTATGATTTGACGTATGGACAATTCCTCAATACCTTGTTCATTCACAACAAAAAATTTTCTTTGTGCGTCGGTAAAAAAAAACATGCTTTTTGGTGGAGAGATACTCTTTCAGCAATCGAGTCACAGGTATCTAACATATTCATACCTGACGAAACGGATAACTTGGACAAATTTTTCAGTCGATCCGATCCATTCGTTGGTAGAGCTAATTACTCGATCGCAGGCATTTCTGGAACACCTCGAACAGAGGGAGACGTAGTCAATTTGGAAAGAACTTATTGTCAATCTCGTTCAGATATGAATCTATCTGATTCAGAAGGGAAGAACTTGCATCAGTCTCTCAATTTAAATTCAAACATGGCTTTGCTTCACAGTCTATGTTCTGACAACTATTTGCCATACAAAAAGGGGAACAAACTGAGTCCAGAGACCGAACTGCGTCATTGGCTAGCGAAAGACAAAGCTCTGGCAAAGCAAAAGCAGAGGTATAGAAAACAAGAGAGGGCTTTAAAATTAAAAACTCGAAAAAAATGGAAGCTCTTCAAAACATTTCTGCCATGGGCCCTTACTTTGAGAGGGTACAGATATCTACAGGCTCTACTTGTACAAATTGTTGTAGAAGAATTCCGGAGACTAAAGAGAAACAACAAGTTTGTATCCACAACTCTTGAGATTGGATCCGTTTTTGGTGATATTATTAAGTTATCTATTAAGGTAGTATTTACAAAAGAGCGAATTAAACAGATTCGATTTTTTCTTATAAAATGGAAGATGAAATATGCTCGGCTAAGGAAAATTCAGTGGAAGATAATTACGATTCAGAGGAAGATAAGTAAGATTCAGAGGAAGTGTTTACGTAAGCTTGTTCTGTGCCACGACATGAGTCCTCGAAATAATAAGCCACCATTGAGATCGACACATCTGAGATCGGCAAATCTTCAGGAGTTCTTCTATTCAAGCGTTTTACTTCTTCTTGTTTCTGGATATCTCATTTGTACATCTCTTTTCTCTGTTGTCTGGAGCTCTCTTGAGTTACAGAAAGAGTTCAAAATGGTCAAAATGCTTGTAATGGAATCATCTCTGGTTGAGAGTGAGGTGGAACAACTTCTGGATAGGTATCCTCTATCTGAATCGAATTCTTTCTGGGTCGGGTTAACTAATCTCGTTCTAGATACTCTGCAAACGACGTTAGTCGTTAATACTTATGGAATACGCTTGGATAAGAAGAAATATTGGAAAAGCAAGCTCTTCGAGATCATCAATCTCATATGTAGCCCCATCGATCAACTCCTTTTTTCGATAAATACGAGATATCTAAGTCCTACAAGTAAAGAGATCTATTCAGTGCTAAAAAAAAGAAAAAAGGGCGAGTTTTGGGTTGATGAAAAAATAGAATACTGGACCAAAAAGAGTGATTTGATTGACGATGAAGAAAGAGACGTCTTGATGCAGTTCGCCACCTTCACGCGAGAAAAAAGGATTGATCAAATTTTATGGACTCTGACTGATAGTGATCATTTCTCAAAGAATGAATTTGATTCTCAACTGATGGAACAACCGGGAGAAATTTACTTACGAAACCTAATTGACCTTCATAACAAGGATCTACTAAATTATGAGTTCAATACATCCTGTTTAGCAGAAAGACGGCTATTCCTTGCTCTTTATCAGACAATCGGTTATTCACAAACCCCGTCTGAGGCTAATAGTGCTGATGTCCAAAAACCCGTTTCGCTCCGCTTAACCTCATGCCCCTCTAGGGGTATTTTATTGATAGGTTCTGTAGGACTTGGACGATCCTATTTGTTGAAATACCTAACGAAAACCTCCTTTCTTCCTGTGATTACGATATTTCTGGACAAGTTCGAGAAGACAGTTTTTCGTTTTGATGACACTGACGAGGACAGTGATGGTGATGACAGTGATCTCCCGCTTTGGGAGTCGCTTTGGGGTGATCCTCGTCAAGAGATTGAGGTGATTAATGAGGATCTTCGTCTTTTTGACGATATGGATATTGATATTGATCCTCGTGCCGAGATTTATCCTGATATGGATGATCATGACGATATTTATGCGGAGCTGGAACGGCTAAATAGGAGCGAGGAGCTAGCTGTGGAGATGGACACGGTGTGGCACGTAGCCAAAGTTTATACCGGCCTTCAATTCGAATTAACGAGAGCAATGGCTCCTTCTATAATTTGGATTCCAAACATTCATGAGATGGATTTTAAGGATGCGGGTTCCTTCGCCCTCTCGCTATTAGTGAGCCTTCTCTCCTGGGATTGTGAAAGATCTTCCAATGAAAGATCTTCCAATAGAGATAGTCTTGTTATTGCTTCGACCCATATTCCCCGACAAGTGCAGCCCTCTCTAATAGCTCCGCATAGATTAGATACGTGCATTAAGATACGAAGGCCTCTTATTCCACAACAACAAAGGCACTTTTTCACTCTTTCATATACTCGGGGATTTCGCTTGGACCAAAAAGCGTTCCAGGCTAATGGATTCGCGGCCATAACCATGGGGTCCAATGCACAAGATATTGGAGCACTTACCAATGAGGCCCTATCGATTAGTATTTCACAGGGGAAATCAATTATAGACGAAAATACAATTAGATTAGCTCGTCATAGACAAACTTGGGATTTGCGAGCCCATGTAATACCGGTTCAGAATTCTCGGCTCCTTTTCTATCAGATAGGAAGGGCTGTAGCACGAATTTTACTTCTAAGTAATTGCCCCATAGATCCTATATCTATCTATTTGCAGAAGAGATTAAGTAACCCCGGAGATTCTTATTTGTACAGATCGTACTACGAACTTGGAATGAGCATGAAGAAATTAACGATACTTCTTTATCTTTTGAATTGTTCTGCCGGATCGGTCGCTCAAGAGCTTTGGTCTCCACCCGAACCAAATGAAAACAATAGGATCGCTTATGGTAGACTCGTTGAGGATGATTTTGAGCTAGTTCATGGCCTATTAG